TAAAATAAAAAATAACTTGCATAATTTAATCTTATTAATTTTAATTATTGTTAACTAAACGGGTAAGTGAAATTAGTATTTTATTGCAATCTTATATAATAAGAATTTAATGTTGTTATAATTATATATATATTAATAGGATATAATATATATATAAATAATAATAGGTTATTAATATATAATTAAATATAGAAATGAAATAAAATTTAAAGAAAGAATTAATAAATATATATTAATATATTAAATATTTATATATATAATTAAATATTATATAATAAGAATTTAATGTTGTTATAATTATATATATATTAATAGGATATAATATATATATAAATAATAATAGGTTATTAATATATAATTAAATATAGAAATGAAATAAAATTTAAAGAAAGAATTAATAAATATATATTAATATATTAAATATTTATATATATAATTAAATATTATATAATAAGAATTTAATGTTGTTATAATTATATATATATTAATAGGATATAATATATATATAAATAATAATAGGTTATTAATATATAATTAAATATAGAAATGAAATAAAATTTAAAGAAAGAATTAATAAATATATATTAATATATTAAATATTTATATATCTATTAATATAAATCTATATTTGATTTTCCTTGTTTTATTAAAGCTTATTTTTCTGAGATAAAAGATATTTGTATGCATGTTAAACTCTAAAAAAAATTGAATGACCCCTTTTTTTTTTGGGTTTTATGCATTTTTAGGATGGGGAGGGAGATTTCGAAAATACTAGTTTTTATTTTTTCTTGCAAATACTTCATCTAATATAAATCTATATTTGATTTTCCTTGTTTTATTAAAGCTTATTTTTCTGAGATAAAAGATATTTGTATGCATGTTAAACTCTAAAAAAAATTGAATGACCCCTTTTTTTTTTGGGTTTTATGCATTTTTAGGATGGGGAGGGAGATTTCGAAAATACTAGTTTTTATTTTTTCTTGCAAATACTTCATCTAATATAAATCTATATTTGATTTTCCTTGTTTTATTAAAGCTTATTTTTCTGAGATAAAAGATATTTGTATGCATGTTAAACTCTAAAAAAAATTGAATGACCCCTTTTTTTTTTGGGTTTTATGCATTTTTAGGATGGGGAGGGAGATTTCGAAAATACTAGTTTTTATTTTTTCTTGCAAATACTTCATCTAATAAAATAATTAACTATATTTTTTTGACTAACAAATTATTGTGAGTTTTATTCTTGCTAAATAATCTTTTTATTTTTATTTTATATACCATTTTTGGGCTTTCTAAAAGAAGAATTTTGTAGTATAAAATATTGTTTGTTAAGTTAACTTAGATACAGTAAATTATGTAGATTCGGTTAAATTCGTGCCAGCATCCGCGGTTATACGATTGAGTCAAAAGATTATTATTGGTTAGTAGTATTTATTTAAATTCTTATTATTGTTTGTAATTTTAGGTTAAATTTATATTGTTTTATAAATAATATATATATTCATGATTCTACGAAATTTAGATCATAGACAAGGATTAGATACCCTTTTATACTAGACGTTAATATATTACCTGGGTAGTAATAGTTAAGTTCTTGAAACCCAAAGAATTTGGCGGTATTTTAGTCTTTTCAGAGGAACCTGTTGTGTAATCGATAATCCACGTTTTTATTTACTTATGCTTGTACTCAGTTTTTATACCTCCGTCATAAGAATATTTTTTTAGAATTAATTTTCTTAATTGTTAAATACATATATGTCAGGTCAAGGTGAAGCTTATGCATAAGTACTAATGGGTTACAATAAATTTATTTATACGGATTTTTTAATTTATATTAAAATTAAAGGTGGATTTGTAAGTAAAGTTAATTAATTAATTTTCTTGATTTTAGCTCTAAAATATGCACACATCGCCCGTCGCTCTCATAATAAAGTGAGATAAGTCGTAACATAGTAGATTTATCGGAAGATGTATCTAGTAAGTAAAATACAAACTAAAGTTCTGTTAGAGAACATTTCATTTACACTGAGAAAGAAACTGTGCAACCCAGTTTAGTTTGAAAAAACTTATTTACTGTCTCTTTTTTAATTTTTTAAAGGAAGTATCTTTTTATTTAGTACATTTATGGAAATTTATATATTAGTAATAGTTTATTAGTACTGTGAAGGAACATTGAAATATTTTGAAAATAAATTTTTGATAAAGTATATTTTATTTATAGTACCTTTTGTATCAGGGTTGATCTAATTATTTAAGTTATTTTGTTTTCTCGATTTTATAAGAGCTAAAAAGTTAATAAGTTTACTGTAATATAATTATCTTTAATATTTTTTAGTAGAGAAATTCTATTCGTTTATAATTGTATCTAGTTTTTTAAGAAATAAATTAAATTTAGCCCCAAAAATTACTTTTTTCTTTTTGATAATTTATTTTTTGGGTTAAAATTAATAGGGGATAAGCTCTATTTTTTACTATAATTACCTCAATTTTATAAATTTAGTAGGACTAAAATCAACCATCTTTGAAATTACGTTATAGTTTAATTTATTATTATTTAATTTTTTTTCTTTTAGTTATTTATTAAAATTATTTATTTAACTTTATTTTAATTGAAATAATGATTAAATTAGTATAATTTTGTTGTTGGTTTTTAAAATATTTTATATTGTAATTAAGGAACTCGGCAAATTAAATTTCCGCCTGTTTATCAAAAACATGTCCTATTGTATTATTTAATAGGTCTGGCCTGCCCAGTGATAATTTCAACGGCCGCGGTATATTGACCGTGCAAAGGTAGCATAATCATTAGTCTTTTAATAGGAGGCTGGAATGAAAGGTTTAACGAGAAATTGACTGTCTCAATTGCAATCTTGAATTTATCTTTTGAGTCAAAAGACTTAAATATAATTGGTGGACGAGAAGACCCTATAGAGCTTGACAATTATTTTTTTATATTTACTTAGACTGAAATTATTTATTTATATTAAAAAAATTGTTTTGTTGGGGTGACAATAAATATATATTTAACTTTTATCATAGTATTAACATTAATTTATGACTTTTGGATCCAAAAATTTTGATCATTAGACTAAGTTACCTTAGGGATAACAGCGTAATCTTCCCTCAGAGTTCATATTTACGGGAAGGGTTGCGACCTCGATGTTGGATTAAGATAATAATTAGGTGCAGTAGCTTAATTAATAGGTCTGTTCGACCTTTAAATTCTTACATGATCTGAGTTCAGACCGGTTTAAGCCAGGTCGGTTTCTATCCCCAATTTAATATCAGTTATTAGTACGAAAGGACCATAATTGAAAAATATTTTTTATGTTTTGAATTTTATTACTATTTTGGCAGAAAAGTGCTATGGATTTAGAATTCATCTATGTAGGTTAACTTCCTACAAATAGTACTTGTATTTAAATGATGTTATTTTAAGATTTTTAGGAGGTATTTTGTTAGTTATCTGTGTTTTGGTAGGAGTTGCTTTCTTAACATTATTAGAACGAAAGGTTCTTGGTTATATACAAATTCGTAAGGGCCCAAACAAGGTAGGTTATTGTGGTATTTTACAACCTTTTTCTGATGCTGTAAAGTTGTTTAATAAGGAGCAGACTTTTCCAATGAGCTCTAATTATTTACCTTATTATTTCTCTCCTATTTTTAGTTTATTTATTTCGTTGTTTTGTTGAATAACTATGCCTTTTTATTTTGGTCTTTTTAGTTTCAATTTTGGTTTATTATTTTTTCTTTGTTGTACAAGTTTAGGTGTTTATACTGTTATAATTGCTGGATGATCTTCAAATTCTGTTTATGCTTTATTGGGAGGATTACGTGCTGTTGCTCAAACCATTTCCTATGAAGTAAGATTAGCTTTGATTTTGATGTCATTTATTTTTTTATGTGAGGGTTACTCTTTATCTAGTTTTTACACTTATCAGGATTATATTTGATTTTCTTTCTTGTGTTTTCCTTTAATAATTATTTGGTTTGCTTCCTGTTTAGCTGAAACAAATCGTACTCCTTTTGATTTTGCTGAAGGGGAATCAGAGCTTGTTTCCGGTTTTAATATTGAATATAGAAGAGGAGGATTTGCATTAATTTTTATATCTGAGTATGCTAGTATTTTATTTATAAGAATATTATTCGTGGTAATTTTTATAGGATGTTCAGTTAATTCAATTTTATTTTTTTTTGAAGTTACTTTAATTTCTTTTTGTTTTATCTGGGTTCGTGGTACTTTACCGCGTTATCGTTATGATAAATTGATATACTTGGCTTGAAAAAGCTTTTTGCCGGTATCTTTAAATTACTTAATTTTTTTTATAGGGTTAAAAATTTTTATTTTATCCTTATTAATTTAATGTATAAAAAGTAGTATGAAAAACTAATAAAGAATTTTCTTTATCTTATGCTTTCAAAACATATGCTTCTTAAAGCTTATTAGTTTTAATTCATAATATTATCTCAAATTTTCATAATTATAGGGTGTAGAATGTAAAATGAAAAATATACTACAGTTAGTACCTGACCTGTAAGGATATAAGGGTCTTCAACTGGTCGAGCCCCAATTCATGTTAATAGTACTACAGTACTTACTATTGATCAGTATAGTATTTGATTAATTGGATAAAATTGTAGGCCTCGAAATTTACTTTGATATAAAGGTATAATAAATAAAATGGCAATAGATATTACTAAAGCAATTACTCCTCCTAACTTATTTGGAATAGAACGTAAAATTGCATAAGCAAATAAAAAATATCATTCGGGTTGAATATGTACTGGGGTAACTAGAGGATTAGCTGGGATAAAATTATCAGGATCTCCTAGTATATAAGGATTAATTAAAGATAAAAGCACTAAAGATATAATTAGTACTATAAATCCTACTACATCCTTCCACGAAAAATATGGATGAAAGGGGATCTTATCTCTATCTCTATTTAATCCTATTGGGTTATTTGACCCTGTCTGATGTAGAAAAAGTAAATGCACTATTGTAGCAGCTGCTACAATAAAAGGTAAAACAAAATGAAATGTGAAAAATCGTGTTAATGTAGCGTTATCTACTGCAAATCCTCCTCATACTCATTGTACTAATATTGTTCCTAAGTATGGAATTGCGGACAATAAATTGGTAATAACAGTAGCTCCTCAGAAAGATATTTGTCCTCATGGTAATACATACCCTATAAATGCTGTCCCTATAACTAAGAATAAAATAATTACCCCTACGGATCACGTGTGGATATATTTATAGGATCCGTAATAAATATTACGACCAATATGTAAATAAATACAAATAAAGAAAAATGAAGCTCCGTTGGCATGTAATGTTCGTAGTAATCAACCATAATTAACATCCCGGCAAATATGATTTACACTATAAAATGCTATATCAATATTTGCAGTATAATGTATGGCTAGAAATAGCCCTGTAGCAATCTGTAGAATTAAACATAATCCTAATAATGATCCAAAATTTCATCAAATAGAGATATTTGATGGAGTTGGTAAATCTACCAAAGCACTATTTCCAATTTTAAATAATGGGTGTATTAATCGTATTGGTTTATTCATTAGTCTGTTGTTCGTAATGGGCCTTGATGAGACTCTGTAATTTTTACAACAACAATTAATGTTAAAAACAAATAAATTACTATAAATAAGGTTAATATATTATTGGGGTAATTAAATAATCTTATTATTAATCTTGTTCTATTATAGTTTCCTCTATTATAAATTATTATATTTTCTTCAGAGTTATTACTTAGCAGTATAGGATCAATTAATATAAATGTTATAAAAAATAATATGTTTAATATCAGTAAAGCAATAAATGATGATATTTTATTTTTCATAAATATTTCATTTGAGGCTACTCTAGTTATATAAATAAATAAAACGAGTATTCCTCCCAAAAATACCAAGAATAGGATATAAGAAAATCATGCATTTTGTGATATATTATTTGTAATTAAACAAATAAATACTGTTTGAATTAATAAGGTAATCCCTATAGATATGGGGTGTTTCATTAATATAAAAATAGTTCTATTTGATATACCTAAAAATAAAAATATTAATTGTCTGATGTCAGAGGTTAGTTTAAATCTAAAATATTAGTTTTGGAGACTAATGATGAATATAATTATTTACCTCTGATTGGGGGGGCTGTTCAAGGAGAAATTAATTCTCAATTTTGGTTTACAAGACCAATGTTTTAATAAACTACTGTAACTAATGTTAATTCTTTATAAGGTTATTTTTTTCTTCTTCTTTTTCTGTGGTTTATTTTCTTTTGTAAGTAAGCGTAAACATTTATTGTCTACTTTACTTAGACTAGAATTTATGGTTTTATCAATATTTTTTTATATATTTTCCCTTTTAATTTTTAATTTTATGGATTTATATTTTTTAATATATTTTCTTACTTTTAGAGTTTGTGAAGGAGCTTTAGGTCTCGCTATTTTAGTGTCAATAATTCGTAGTCATGGTAGAGATCAGTTTGTAAATCTTAATATTCTTCAATGTTAAAATTTTTATTTTTTATTCTTTTTATGATCCCTACTTGTTTTTTTGTTAATTATTGAACTTTTTTTTCCTTTTTACTGTTACTATTCATGTCTTTTTTTTTGTTTGGTCATATACCTTTTTATTATAGTGGTATTGGTTATTATTTTGGTCAGGATATTTTATCTTATGGGCTGGTCTTACTTAGATTTTGAATTTGCTGTTTAATAATTCTTGCTAGAACTGTTTTTTACTTTAAGAAAAATAATTTAAATTTGTTTCTTTTAATAAATTTGTTTCTTTTGTTGTTTTTGGTTCTTTCTTTTTTAAGAAATAGTTTATTTATATTTTATCTTTTTTTTGAAAGATCTCTTATTCCTACCTTTTTTCTTATTCTTGGTTGAGGTTATCAACCTGAACGTATGCAAGCTGGTATTTATTTACTGTTTTATACCTTGTTTGCTTCCCTTCCTTTATTGGCTTCAATTTTCAATTTTTATTATATTGGAAATACATTAAATATTTTAATATTTTTTTCCTTTTTTAATATAGACTTTGGGTTTTATGTTTACATTTCTATAATTCTTGCTTTTTTAGTTAAAATACCTATATTTATTTTTCATCTTTGATTACCAAAGGCTCATGTTGAAGCTCCTGTAGCTGGCTCCATAATTTTGGCAGGGGTGTTACTAAAGCTGGGAGGGTACGGTTTGATTCGTGTTTTCTCTCTTATTTATTATTTAGGGGTAACTTTTAATTTTTTATTTGTTTCTATTAGAATTATTGGAGGTGTTTTAGTTAGTCTGATTTGTTTACGTCAAGTTGATTTAAAGTCTTTAATTGCTTATTCTTCTGTTGCTCATATAGGGATTGTTATTGGTGGTTTAATGACAATAAGTTATTGGGGATTAAGTGGCTCATATACTTTAATGATTGCACATGGTCTTTGTTCTTCTGGTATGTTTTGTTTAGCTAATATTTCTTATGAACGTGTTGGTAGACGAAGATTATTTTTAAATAAGGGTTTAATGAATCTTATGCCTAGAATAACTCTTTGGTGATTTTTATTAAGATCTTCTAATATAGCTGCTCCTCCTACATTAAATTTACTTGGAGAAATTAGACTATTTAATAGTCTTATTAGATGGAGATGAGTTTTAATGTTTGGATTAGCTTTTTTATCTTTTTTTAGTGCAGCGTATACCCTTTACTTATACTCTTATTCTCAACATGGGATGGTTTTTTCTTGTTTATATAGCATTGATTCTGGTTATTTACGTGAATATTTACTTTTGTTTTTACATTGACTCCCTTTAAATTTGCTGATTTTAAATGTAAATAGCTTTTTTAATTTACTTTATCTTAAGTAGTTTATTTAAAAATAATGATTTGTGGTGTCATAGAAGTATTTTTTATACCTTAGGTAATTAATTGGCGTTCTAATATTTGTAAGATTTCCTTTTTTATTTTAATTAGATTTAGATTATCTTTTTTTTTTACAGGGATTTATTTTTGTGTTTTTAATATGTGTTATTTTATTGAGTGAGAAGTTTTAATATTAAATTCTTCTAATGTGGTTATAACTTTCCTTTTTGATTGAATATCTTTAATATTTATAGGGCTTGTATTATTCATTTCCTCTATGGTTATTTTTTATAGTAATGATTATATAGAAGGGGATGTATTTATTGTGCGTTTTATTTTATTGGTTATTATATTTGTAATATCTATAATGCTTTTAATCATTAGTCCTAATATGATTTCGATTTTATTAGGTTGAGATGGTCTTGGTTTAATTTCTTATTTATTAGTTATTTATTACCAGAATTTTAAGTCTTACAGTGCTGGAATATTAACTGTTTTATCTAATCGCTTGGGTGATGTGGCTTTTTTAGTTTCTATTTCTTGAATATTAAATTTTGGTTCTTGAAATTATATTTTTTATGTTGATTTATTTTCTGAACTTCTTGAAGCTAAAATAATTGCCTTTTTAATAATAGTTGCTGCTATAACTAAAAGTGCTCAGATTCCCTTCTCTTCTTGATTACCTGCTGCTATAGCAGCTCCTACTCCTGTTTCTTCTTTAGTTCATTCTTCTACTCTTGTGACTGCAGGGGTTTATTTAATAATTCGGTTTAATGCTTTAATTATAAATACAGGCTTCTCTTCTTATTTATTATTAATTGGAGGGATAACTATATTTATGTCTGGTTTAGGTGCCAACTTTGAATTTGATTTAAAAAAAATTATTGCCCTTTCTACTCTTAGACAACTTGGTTTAATAATGAGAATTTTATCTATGGGTTACTACAATTTGGCCTTCTTTCATTTATTAACTCATGCTCTTTTTAAGGCTTTATTATTCATATGCGCTGGTGTGATAATTCACAACTTGATAGATTGTCAAGATATTCGGGGTATAGGGAGATTAATCAATTATCTCCCTTTGACCTCGGCTTGTTTCTGTGTTTCTAATCTTGCTTTGTGTGGAATACCTTTCTTGGCTGGTTTTTACTCTAAGGATTTAATTCTGGAAGTAAGTTGTTTTTCTTCTGTTAATTTATTATCTTTTTTCTTTTTCTTTTTTTCTACTGGCCTAACTGCATGTTATACTGCTCGTCTAATTTATTTTACGATAATTAGTCCAGTTAATTTACCTTCCTCTAATAGTATTAGTGATGAAAGATGAAATATATTAAAAGGAATATTAGGTATAGTTTTTATAGGGGTTTTCGGTGGTAGAATGATTTCTTGAATTATCTTTCCTACACCTTATATAATTTGTTTGCCTTTCTTTCTTAAGACTCTAGCTTTATCAGTAACTTTGGTGGGGGCTCTTATAGGTTATACTTTAACTTTAATCTCTTATAATGAAAACTCGTTAACAATAAATTGGCTTTTATTAACATTTTTTGCTGGTAGAATATGATTTATACCTTATATTAGAACTCGTGGTGTATCTCCAACTTTTTTAAATCTTGGTAGAGGGTTAATTAAGAGCTTTGATCAGGGATGATGTGAATTTTTTGGAGGTCAGGGTTTATTTCGTTTCTTTCGTCAAAATTCGGTTATGATTCAACTTTTTCAATTGAATTTAGTTAAAATTTATTTGTTATCTTTTTTGATTTTTTTATTAATTATTTTAATTTTATTATGTTTGAATAGCTTAAGTTTAAAGCATTACATTGAAGCTGTAATTATAGTATTTATACTTTCAAATATTTATGAAAAGACTTCTTTTGTTTTTACATTGAAAATGTAATGTTTTTGATTAAACTACATAAACTTAAGAATATTAACGGAATTAAACCGCTAAAGAGTTAAGTTAGCAGCTTACCCTTACTTCTAGTCTATTCTCTTAACTGGAATTACATATTCATTTTTATCATTAACAGTGATATGCCTCTTTTTTGGCTTCAGTTAAATTAAATGGAGGCATAGTATGCCAATTTTCAGGTCGAAACTGATTGTAATATTTCACTTTCCATTCAAGATGGATTGAGAGATTTCAATACCTTTTGAATGCAAATCAAATGTTATAATTAACTACCATCCTAGTTTGATCATTCAAGAGCTCCTTGGTACCACTCGTAATATAATCCTACTAATAAGATTACGATGAAAATCGAGAATGTAATTATCCATATCTCGGGTAGTGAAGTGTTTATTACTATTATTACCGGTAAAATAATAGCAATTTCTACATCAAAAATTAGGAAAATAACTGCAATTAAAAAAAACTTAAGCGAAAATGGAATACGTGCTACGTAAAATGGATCAAATCCACATTCAAAAGGGGTTCTTTTTTCTCGGTCTACGATTGATTTTTTTGATAAAATGGATGCAATAGACATTACTACTGTTCTTAATAATATTAATACAATACATATGATTACTATGGAATTCAATATTTATTCTGATTTATTCAGTCCTTCTGATTGGAAGTCAAATATACTATATATACTAAATAAATATCTACCTCATCAGTAAATTGAAATATAAAGGAATAATCATACTACATCTACGAAATGTCAATATCAGGCTGCAGCTTCAAATCCAAAGTGATGTCCTGATGAGAAGTGCTTTATATAGTGTCGTCCCAAGCAAATTAATAGGAATGTTGTACCAATAATTACATGTAACCCATGAAATCCTGTGGCTACAAAAAATGTAGACCCATAAACTGAGTCCGCAATTGTAAACGGTGCTTCAATATACTCATAAGCTTGTAAAATTGTGAAATAAATTCCTAAAAGTACAGTAAAGAATAGCCCTTGCATTGCTTGCGAGTGATTATTTTCTATTAATCCATGGTGGGCTCAGGTTACCGTAACCCCTGATGCTAGTAGAATTGATGTATTTAGTATTGGAATTGATATAGGATCAAAAGGTGAAATTCCTTTCGGGGGTCAAATTCTTCCTAATTCTACCGCTGGAGATAGTCTTCTGTGAAAATATGCTCAAAAAAATGAAAAAAAGAATAGTACTTCTGATGTAATAAATAAAATTATTCCTCATCGTAATCCAATTACTACTGGATGGGTATGTAATCCTTGTATTGTTCCTTCTCGTGAAATATCACGTCATCATTGATATATAGTTAAAATTACTAATGTCGTTCCGATAAATATTAATTGGGTTCTATATATATGGAATCATTTAACTAATCCTGTTACTATTGCTATTGCTCCAATAGCTCCTGTTAAAGGCCAAGGTCTTTGATCTACTAAATGGTAAGGGTGATTTTGGTGTGTTGACATTAATTTACTTCTCTAGAATATAACGTTCTTAATACTGCGAAAACGTAAGATTGAATAATTGCTACTGCTGATTCTAATACTAATAATGCGATTTGTGTAATTAAAAGAAGGGATAAAATTGAATACGTAATTGAAGGGCCTGTGTTTCCTAATAAGGTTATTAATAGATGTCCTGCAATTATATTGGCAGCCAATCGTACTGCTAGTGTTCCTGGACGAATTATATTTCTGATGGTTTCAATTAAAACCATAAATGGTATTAATACTGGAGGGGTACCTTGTGGCACAAGATGGGCAAATATATGTTGAGTGTGATTAATTCACCCATAAACTATGAATCTTAACCATAATGGTAAAGCCAATGTTAATGTAAATGATAGATGTCTAGAACTTGTAAAAATGTAAGGGAATAGCCCTATAAAATTGTTAAATAAAATTAATGAGAATACAGAAATGAAGATGAATGTACTTCCATTATATCCTTGAATTCCTAATAATGTTTTAAATTCTTTGTGTAATGTAGTTGTAATGTTGCTTCATAGCATAATTATTCGTCTAGGTACAACTCAATATATTATAGGTAGTAATATTATACCTAGTACTGTTGATATTCAATTTATTGAAGAATTAAATACTGATGATGTAGGGTCAAATACTGAAAATAGATTTGTTATCATTTTCAACTTATTGTTTTTTTAACGAAACTTTTATCTTGATCTATACTTTGTATTTTAGGAATAAATAAATAGTAGTTAATTCTTATCATAATAATTAAAGATAGTGTAAATAATAAAAATAGAGTTAATCATCTTATTGGTGCTATTTGAGGGATCAAAGAATACTAAATCTTTAGTAATTTTAGTTTGACATTCTAATGTTATTGTTTAACTAATTCTTTTCATTAGGAGTATTTCGTTACTTTACTATCATGTGGTTTAAGAGACCATTACTTACTTTCAGTCACCTAATGAAGCTTCTCTTATTTTTTGGATTCAATCAATGAATGTTTTAGTTTTTACTCTCTCGATGGTAATAGGTATAAATCTATGATTTGCCCCACAAATTTCAGAACATTGCCCATAAAATAATCCAGGTCGGTTTATGAAAAAACTTGTTTGGTTAATACGTCCTGGTGTTGCATCTACCTTAACCCCTAAAGAAGGTACAGTTCATGAATGTAATACATCTGCTGCTGTGACTAAAATACGTACCTGTGCTTGCATAGGTAAAACTACTCGATTATCAACTTCTAACAATCGGAATATTCCCTTTTCCAAATCTCTTTCTGGCACTATGTAGGAATCAAATTCAATATGGTTAAAATCTGAGTATTCATATCTTCAATATCATTGATGTCCAACAGTTTTTATGGTAATTGAAGGTTCTCTAACTTCATCTATTAAATATAATAGTCGTAAAGATGGTATAGCAATTATAATTAATACAAATACTGGTAATACCGTTCACGCTGTTTCGATTTTTTGTCCATCTAATAAATTTCGGTTTAGTTGTTTATTTCAACATATTGATAATATTACATATCCTACTATTACTGTAATAATAAGCAAAATTATTATGGTGTGATCATGAAAATAAACTATCTGTTCTATTATTGGTGATGCAGCTTCTTGGAATCTTACTTGTGCTCATGTTGCCATTTTTAATGGGAGGAATAGCCCCCATGGATGGAGCTTAAATCCATAGCACTTTTCTGCCACATTAAAACTTAATTATTAGTGGTAATTCTGAATAACAATGTTCAGTTGGCGGTGTTTTTTGATATCATTCAATTGAGGTATTTATAGAATTTGTTGCTAATACTTGTCGTTGAGAAGCTAATGCCTCCCAAATAATAAATAATAATATAATTACTCCTATTATAGAAATTGATCTACCTAAAGTGGAAACAATATTTCATGCTGTATATGAATCAGGGTAGTCTGAGTATCGTCGAGGTATACCAGCTAATCCTAAGAAATGCTGTGGAAAGAATGTTAAATTTACTCCAATAAACATTGTTAGGAACTGTACCTTTAATATTTGACTATTTATTGATGTTCCTGTAAATAGTGGAAATCAGTGAATTAGTCCTCCTATAATTGCAAAAACGGCTCCTATTGATAGGACGTAATGGAAGTGGGCTACCACGTAGTAAGTATCATGTATAGCAATATCGATTGATGAATTTGCTAATACAACTCCTGTTAATCCTCCTACAGTAAATAAGAATACAAACCCTAATGCTCATAATAACGAAGGTCTATAACTTAATTGGCTACCGTGCAATGTGGCAAGTCAACTGAAAATTTTAATTCCTGTGGGTACAGCAATTACTATTGTTGCTGAAGTGAAATAAGCTCGTGTATCAACATCTATACCTACAGTAAATATATGGTGAGCCCATACTACAAACCCTAGAATTCCAATTGCAATTATAGCATAAATTATTCCTAGTACTCCAAATGTCTCCTTTTTACCTCTTTCTTGTGCAATAATATGTGAAATTATTCCAAACCCTGGTAAAATTAAAATGTATACTTCAGGGTGCCCAAAAAACCAAAATAAATGTTGATATAAAATAGGATCTCCTCCCCCTGCAGGATCAAAGAATGATGTATTGATATTACGGTCTGTCAGTAGTATAGTAATAGCACCGGCTAGTACTGGTAATGATAATAAAAGTAGTACTGCGGTAATTACTACAGCTCAAACAAATAGAGGCAATTGATCTATGTTTATTCCAGGTGACTTTATATTGATTGTAGTTGTAATAAAATTAATTGCTCCTAAAATTGAGGACACCCCTGCCAAGTGTAATGAAAAAATCGTTAAATCAACGGATGCTCCAGCGTGAGCAATTACTCCTGCTAGTGGTGGATATACTGTTCATCCAGTTCCTGCCCCTCTCTCTACTAAACTTCTTGCTAAAAGTAAAGTTAACGAGGGAGGTAAAAGTCAAAATCTTATATTATTTAATCGGGGGAAAGCTATATCTGGTGCTCCTAATATTAATGGCACCAATCAATTTCCAAATCCACCAATTATGATAGGCATTACTATAAAAAAAATTATGACAAAAGCGTGTGCGGTTACTACTACATTATAAATTTGGTCATCTCCAATTAGAGATCCAGGTTGCCCTAGTTCAACTCGAATTAATATTCTTAAAGCAGTCCCTACTATTCCTGCTCATGCTCCAAACATCAAATATAGGGTTCCAATATCTTTGTGGTTTGTAGAAAACAATCATTGTCGCATTCCTATATCCTTTTATAATTAATGACCCTTTAATTATAAAGTAAGATGGTTGAGAAATAGACATTAGATTGTAAATCTAATTACGAGGAGTTACCCCTCTCTTGCTAGGTTTTATAGTCAAAGAAAATGATATTAGACTGCAATTCTAAAGTTGTTTATATAAACTAAGACCTAAAAGATTATTACTTTTAATAGAAGCTTTGAAGGCTACTTGTTTATTTAACATAAGATCTTAATATAAGTTAATCGCTACAATTAAAGGAATTCCTGCTATTGAAATTAATACTGATATAAATATAATTGATTTATTGTTGTTTTGGTTAATTCAAATTGTTGATATATTATTTATAGTAAATGCACTATATGTTATTCGCAGGTAAAAGTATAGTGTAATCATAGTAGTTATAATTATAACAATAATTAATAAAGTTCTTTCAAATAAAAGACAATTTTGAATAATTAGTCATTTTGGTATAAACCCTAAGAATGGAGGTAATCCCCCTAGAGATAGAATTGCTAAAAATAATGTGAATTTTAATCTATTATTTATCTTAAGAGAAAAGATTTGTGATAAATAGAATAATGAGTTATTATTTATTAATAAGACCACAGTAATGCTAAGTAGTCTATAAAATAAAAAATACATTAATCAATAATTTAATCTTATAAGAATTGCTATAATTATTCATCCAATGTGTCTAATTGACGAATAAGCTATAATTTTTCGGATTGAGGTTTGATTGAATCCCCCAATTGCCCCAACAATAACTCTAGTTAATATAATAATATTACTTATTATACCTGAAGTTAAAATATATCTTGATATAATTATGGGGGCAATTTTTTGCCATGTCATGATTAATATACAATTAGTTCATGATAATCCTTGTATAACCCCTGGAAATCAAAAATGAAAAGGGGCAGCCCCTATCTTAATGAATATTGAAGTTAAGAAAACTAAATAAATAAATTGTTTATCAAAATTAATAAACTCTGATATAATTAGAGACATTAATAATATTATTGAAGCTATGGCTTGGACCATAAAGTACTTTATAGATGCCTCTCTTTCATAAGGGGTTTTATTATTATTTATTAATGGAATAAAAGATATTAAGTTTATTTCTAATCCAATTCACATTAATAATCATGATCTTGATCTAATTGTAATTAATGTTCCTGTAATTAGTCTTGATGTAAAAAGTATTATTGATAGATTTATTTTAATTAAAAAGAGAGAGATTAGAACTCTCATAAAAAGGGTATGAACCTATTAGCTTAATTAGCTTATCTTTTTATTTCTTAGTGTACGATGCACGAAAATTTTTGATGTTTTAAGAGTAGTTTGATTCTACAAGAAATAATAAAGGTAATATAAATTACGTAATCCATTCTATCAAAATGACCCTTTAGCTCAGGCACTTTATT